TTGAATGAGAAAAGGAGAGACAGGAAAGGGTATGAGAAGACCCTAAGTCGGATTTTTTGGTCTTGGTAGACCCACAGCACCAAAGGAACTTCATTTCTGGATTAGAATTCTGTTCTCTCGCTCCTTGCTCGCGGAGCGGCATACCGAAAAAAAGAAGACTCAAATTGCCGGTTGGCTTTTTCCAACCAAGAAAGACATGGGACTTGTTGGGCGTCTCACTTGAAATTGAAAGTGATATTTTGATCCTGTACCCTATGTAGGCTTGCTTCGCATAGGCTACACAAGCTGCGGTGCGGTACACTGAACACCAACCCAATCCCGAACAGAATGAGAAGACGGAACTAGATCAATCCACGAGGGTGTGGCACTTCTCTACCCTCTGCTAACAGCTTTCTTCTCTTACCGAAATTTCTAGTTGGATGAAAACAGTGCTCCGCCTCTCCTTACATCTCTTTTCTTCTGGAAGGGATGAGGTGGAGAGGAATGAAGAGTGGGTTTGGGGCTTCATTCTTTCTTCCCTACTTGCTCGATTGAAAGGATCCTGATTCATGATTGCTTGACCTCTTCTTGACGCCCACTTCTTAGCTGGATTAGCCCTTTCTTCTCCCTATGAGCTCTCTAGCTATTCGACTTTATACAAGACTAGTCAGATTCATATCTAAGAAGAGAAAGGAGATTCTCTTTCAAGACTAGAGACCAAGATCTCTCAGAATACCCTAGATAAGAGGGATCCGTCCTTCTATATTCTTTCTCTGTTCATCTTTTTCTTTCACTCCCAAGTCCGATTTCTCTTCCAAGCAAGAATTTGCTCTACCGGCAAAAAACTCTCGATTGACGATAGAATACAGGAGGACGTATAGAAGGGGAAGGGAAGAGCTGCTCTAGCTCTAAGAAGACTTCTAGAAAGACAAAGCCAGGAACTAGCCTCTTCTTTCTATAGTAAAAGCTATATTTCATACTTTACTTACAAAAAACAAGTATCCAGTTCTTGTTTGTTTAATCCGATAGACCTCCCCTTACTTAGCCTATGGTTGGATTTCAGGAAGTACTCTCTCTAGTTGGAAGAGGGACTGGACTCTCCTATACTCGGAATTGATAGATAGAAAACTACGGGAAAACAACTACCTTGCACCAGATATACTAAGTGAGAACAGAGTAGGGATTCCTTTTTACTGGGATTTCCTTAATGATAGCCGAATCCCTCCTCCCCTGCCCCATTGCTTCTTACCGGCCTAACCAACTGATTAGCAGCTCTAACCGGCGTATGTGCCTAGATTAGGACTAGCTGCTTATGCGCCAATCCACACCAGACCACCAATTACTGCTCTTCCCGACAATAGATCTCTTTTAAAGTGTTAAGCAAGGTGGCATTCGTTTATCAAGTGCTGAGAAAAGAGAGTTCCCTTCCATTCGAACTACTGGTAGAAAGGTAGATTTCAGACCAACCAAATCTTTCATTTCGTATAGAAAGAGACTTGAAGCAATATATTCAAGTTTAGTAGGAGATCGAAAGGAAGATGTAGTTCGTTCTTTTAAAAAGATAATCAATCCAAGTCAAGTGGTGCTTCTGATACAATAATCCAATAGAAGTCCAATCCAAGCTCCGGTTTTGTACTTTGATTTTTTCATCTCGATTTGCTTTGTCTTCCGTGCTCGGGCTAAGCCCTTGCCTTGCTTTTCTCCCGTCACCTCTGGCTTGGCTATCTGCCTTTCCGACCAACTCATATGGTAGTGGGGACAGCTGACCACCACTTACCCTGGCTGGCTTAGACGAAGACTTTCTTTGTTATGGGAAGGCTTCCGCCTCTGTCAAAATTGCACCTTTTGATGAAAGCCCGGTCAATAGAAACCTTCATTTCTTTCTCCGAGCTGAGCTCCTAAGGCTAAGGCCTATGCCTGCTTAAGCTTGACCGAACTACTATTATATACACTTAGGAGCGTACTAGCCATAGCCTGCGCTTCTGAGCCCCGCCGGGTTAAACTAGACTCAAATACGGGTAAAAAAGAAGCAAGCTGACCGGCTTTCTAAGGAAGTAGGGCTTTACACGTAATACCAAACCCTTTCTTTTGAATATCCCGCCTCTACCACTTGATCTGGTTGGGCTGACTTCTTCGGCTTAGGTCCCATCTGTTGGGTCACAATCTCCTGCCCGAAATGACGGATCAAAGGGAGTAACGGGCTAGCCTATAGGAAGAAACTACGACCCCGCCCACGGAATAAGTCCAGTGACGGATTCGAACGAATGCCCGGGCTAGCTTTAAGGTAGACTAGAGTAGTAAGAGTCCCACTTGAAACGGTTAGGGGGTCATCGAATCGAGTTGTACCACTTTTGCTTTGATTCCGTTACGAACTTCATTCTCCAGTATCGGTTGTACATTACGAGTCCATCTCATCAACCCCTAAATTTGGTACTAGATCAAGGATTGGAAGATCTCGATCTGCGAGCCCTGGCTCGACGATATAATCCAAAGATGAGGTAAGGTCGCTAACCTTCCTTCGTCCAGGTCGTAATTTCCTTTTTTTTCTTATATAAAGCTCTTTCTTTTTACCTCACTCACTACGAGGAATTTTACCCCATCTTCCTAACCTCAATCTTGTTCCTCCAAAGCTTTATCCTATCAAAGTGTTCTACAAAAGAATCCGATCATTGAACTCTTCCTGTATAGGCCCTGTATAAGCTTGAATTTTATACTTTATAGGACTTAAACCTCTAGTAGGTATGCAGTTAAAGGAAAAGCGCAGCAGCGGGGGGAGACGAAGTCTCAAATACCAGAGCAAGTGAATAGCGGGCAAAGGGAAGAGAAGCGGAGCGCGAGCACTCGTTACTAAGTAAATGAATCACAGTAGATATAAAGTTTTTATGGGCCATGCATGATGAGGAAGCCTGGTATGAGCAAAGGCAGAAAATAACACTGACAAAGAAGGTAGATACCCAACTCTAGTTGATGGAGCAAGGCTGGCGATGGCGAAACCTTTTCTTAATTTGTTATCAAAAATGTATGTGATGGTAAGGGCAACGAAAGAGGAATGGTACTACCACTTGAGGAAGAGCTGAGGGCACAGCGAGGTGGGATCGAATCCATTTAGTAAAGCCAGTTATGGCGGAAACCCTACCCAAATATGATTGTATGGAACTTGTTCCTGTGTAGGTAGAGTAGTCCAACTATGAATGTTATGGACCAGACAACTGAACTTGAGGGAAGGGGTCAGCTTCCATTCATTGCTCTTTCTATCGGTATGCTGAAACCACACATCTGAAAGTAAGGGTCCGTGGGCTGGTCTTCCTCTTCGCCGACACCCAAACGGTTCCATTTGCCTAACAACATATATATCACAAACGCTGGTGAAGTCCTTTTCGAGTGTCTCACATCAGGGTGGACCCGGCCTTTAAACACGCTAAAACAGCTTCTGAGCAAGGATTGTCTCTACTGGAAAGACTGAGACGAGTGCTTTAAATCGGCCTCAAAGCAAAGAAAACCGGCGGGCTATCGCTGTTGTGGAGTAGACCTCGGATTCAGTAGTTACTAGAAGTTCCTCTTTAGCTAGCTGGGACTATTCTCGAAGGTGGCACAAAAACCTATCCGGATCGACGATAAAAAGAAAACGATCAAGAAGATTGATTTTCTTTGTCCCGCAACCGCATCACCAAGGTCTTCCTTGTCATTTTGTGGCAAAGGAAAGGCATGAATGAAGGACTCTTTCCTCAAGATCGATTTTTCTATCTATGTCAACGAGAGATCCTATTCTATGAAATTTCTCTCATCATCGACGAAATCTCTTTACTATAGCTCGAATCGAAGCTTGCCCCTGGACTAATTGAAGCTTCTTTTCCTCTGTGTTGAAGAGTTCGTGACCTAAGCGACCGCGTAAATCTAGCTGTGAAAGGTATGTCCAAGGCCGCGAAATGTCTGCCCGACTTTGTCTCTTCTCCCGTTCCTCTTCGGTTTGCCAGTATTACCAATTAGTTCCCGATGGGATTTCCCAACCTTGGATTCAAAACCCTCTAATTCTATGACACGCAAGGAGGGCGACCGTCCTTCTTTCTTTCCCTACTGAAAAAAGAAGTTTCTCGCCCATGACTCCCCAGAATGAAAGGAAAGAGATCGAGCCTAGTTGAAACCTCCTACTAGAAGGGAGCAGAAGCGAGTCCAATTAATAACATATAAAAGGAAGTTGGTCACCCGGACTGTAGACAAAGCCTGGAAGTGTCAGTCTTTTCTCCCTTTTTTTAGGTAGGGGTAGCCCAATGGAATGCTTAGAAACCGCATTGAATGGACTTGTAGTAAAATGACCCATTTCTCGTGATCCAATTCCTTTTTTCGCTCGCAGCCTTGCCTTCTGATCGAAATCCGGAACAGGCCCACGAGACTCAACTGCGCAAACCCCCGGCCCGCACCGTCGTATCAATGCGTTTTCCCGTCTTTTTTGCCTATTTAAATCTTCCTTCCGATGCGGACGGGTAACTGAGATAGCACAGGCTTCAGGCAGGGAACTCGTTAGGAAAAGGCTACTTGGAAAAGATCATGTTTCTTTCAAGTTGTAAGTCGGAAGCTTGGTTTCAGTAAGGGCACTCGTCTGTTGGCTTTTGGAAACTCTCTCTTTTCGGTGGAAGCCCGTGTGCAAGGTCTCACTTTACTTTTCCACCCGGCTACGCAAGGAGTTCTTCCTTCAGTTCGTTCCAGCGGATCAGGATTTTCAGTCTAAAAAGGGCTAAAACAGGTTTAAACGAAACCATACAAGCGGGTCCAGAAGGGACACGCAGTATGGGTGAAGGAACGATGTGTAGTACTCCGGGAAGATACGGCAGCAAGTCCTGTGGTGGTGCCGATGGACGTTGGCCATGTGCTACTGGACGGGCTTTCGATGTGGCAACGGGAGTTTCATGAGCAAGCTACCTGAGTGAAGTAGCTAAGAGACTAGGTCAGCTATTTCAGTTCCGAGGAAAGAGAGGTGTAGTTGGCATATTGCGTATATAGATGATATTGCGTATATAGATGTA